TTAGGCCAAGCAGTTGATAGCGAGATTTCAAATCAAATTATTGGTCTTATGATATATCTCAGTATTGAAGATGATACCAAAGATCTGTATTTGTTTATAAACTCTCCCGGCGGATGGGTAATCCCCGGAGTAGCTATTTATGATACTATGCAATTTGTACGACCAGATGTCCATACAATATGCATGGGGTTAGCCGCTTCAATGGGATCTTTTATCCTGGTTGGGGGGGAAATTACCAAACGTTTAGCATTCCCTCACGCTTGGCGCCAATGAGGTTTTTTATTTGATAGAAATAAAGAAGACTATGCCTTCGCCCTATGAAATATGAATATTAAGTAATAATAGCATGGCACTTCGAATTCGATACGATAAATTTTTGGATTGTCAAAAAGTTAGATTATGTATCGAAAGGGTGGTATGAGAGAAAGGATTTTTCCGATTTTCTCTTATTTATCGGGAGTCCACTTCAGCGTCACAAACCCTTTTGTTTTTTTTTGGAAGAATCTTAACAATATTTATGTTATATAAAGGGTGTGAAAAAAAGGATTTTTCCTCATTTGTTATTTGATTGCATCAAAAAGAAACTTTGGGATTGCTGAATCACAAACAAAAAAATGAATATAAATATATAAGGCAACGGAGCCATCATAGTATTTTTTAACTATTCGGAAAGGAAGGATGGCATTTTGATCAGTTAACCGTCTGGGTCTGATATATTCTTCCCTTTCTTCAATGGAAGGGGGTCCATTTTATTGTAGAGCCGTATGCACAAAAGATGCCCGTACGGTTTGCGGTTGTTAAATTCTACCGCTTATTATTCATCTTTCTTTTCTCTTACGAGATAGAGGAACTCTTTATTATGATATACTATCAGGGTAATGATCCATCAACCTGCTAGTTCGTTTTATGAGGCACAAACGGGAGAATTTATCCTGGAAGCGGAAGAACTGCTGAAACTGCGTGAAACCCTCACAAGGGTTTATGTACAAAGAACGGGCAAACCTTTATGGGTTATATCCGAAGATATGGAAAGAGATGTTTTTATGTCAGCAACGGAAGCACAAGCTTATGGAATTGTTGATCTTGTAGCGGTTGAATGAAAATAACATGGATTTCACGAAAATCCGCGATTTGAGATTTTATCTCTCACTTTAATATTTTATTACATATTTTTTTTAATATAGAAGTAATTCATCATCATCCGGTTAGGATCAATCTAAACCAGCCCATTATGTATACAATTCAACATGCCAACTATTAAACAACTTATTAGAAATACAAGACAGCCAATAAGAAATGTTACAAAATCCCCCGCCCTTCGGGGATGCCCTCAGCGTCGAGGAACGTGTACTCGGGTGTATGTGCGACTCGTTTAGATCATATCATGATCAGGCACAAAAGCAAAAGAACAACCCTTCCAGTATCAATCATCCGTGCCAGTGAATATGCAAGAAGGGACTCCATTTACTATCTAAAAAATAAGAAAATCTATCATATCCCTTCATTGTGTATGAATTTTATGGTTTCATTGGTGCAAATCCAATAATGTGATGTCTCCATTGGTAACAAACAGTTATCCATTAAGCGGAGAACTTTTCATTTAAAAAATAGAATGTTTAGGCCCCTATTTTGACAAGAACGGACTAAGAGGGTCAGCTACCCAGCGAATTTTCATAATTAAATACCGTTACTGTATAGGTAGATCTCGTTGTGAAAGACCTATTACTAGAAAATTCATGGGTAGAGTCGAGGAGGATGAACTATACAAGTTATCAATAACATTGATTAAATGAAGTAAAGGCTCCGGTGTATAGAAAAGACCTCACCGTTTACGAGGTCACCATAGAAACGATGGAATCCACTATTTCTTTATCCGTTTATTTACTTTGATTTTTTACACTTCTAGCCCAGACTACAATTTATTATTTCGACTTAAAAAATCGTGGTTGGGAAGGTTATAGCAGCCAAAGCCGTTGGAATTTTTTTTTTATACATTGGAAAAATGAGTTTTGTTATTAATAGATTAGGAAAGGGCAAAGGGATAACTGAAAGAAAATAAATCAATTAGTTATTCTTCAAAGTTTCGGCTATTCAATGACTAGAATTAGACGGGGATATATAGCTCGGAGACGTAGAACAAAAATTCGTTTATTTGCATCAAGCTTTCGGGGGGCCCATTCAAGACTTACACGAACTATTACTCAACAAAAAATAAGAGCTTTGGTTTCGGCTCATCGAGATCGGGATAGTAAAAAGAGAAATTTTCGTCGTTTGTGGATCATTCGGATAAACGCAATACTTCGTGAAAGAGTAGTAGAACGGGAAGTATCCTATAGTTATAGTAGATTCATACACGATCTGTACAAGAACCAACTGCTTCTTAATCGTAAAATACTTGCACAAATAGCTATCTTAAACAGGAATTGTCTTTATATGATTTCCAATGAGATCATAAAAGAAGTCGATTGTAAAGAATCCAGTGGAATAATTTAAACAGACTTTCCCGGAGTTCATTCTCCGGGAAAGTAGAGTCAAAATTTTTATTTTATAATAAAATTATAATAAAATAGGCTAAACTAAAGTAGTCAAAATCAATGAATGCGTTCAAGAAAAAAAGCTTTCTACGATTCGTTTTTGTTCTTACGACACGTGAATCAAATCTGGATTCTCGGAAAAACACTAATCTGTGTTTGAGTTCGGGGATTCAAATTATGATTCAAGTAAAAAAAGAGTAAGCTTATTTATTTCTATTTCTAAGACCAGTAGTTCTAACAGTCGACTCGGTTCTTTCAAACTGTTTCTCATTATTCAGAAAAGGTAACAAAGATAAAATACGAGCTTGCTTTATAGCAACAGTAATTAATCGTTGTTGTTTCAAAGTCAATCTATTCACTCGTCTGGATAAAATTTTTCCTTGTTCACTAATAAATCGACTAATTAAACTCATGTTTCTATAATCAATTCGATCCCCCGATTGAATCGGGGGCAAACGCCTACGAAAAGATCGCTTGGATTTAAGAAAAGATCGCTTGGATTTATCCATAGTTTGTTTCATTCCTTATCCCGAAAATCCTATTTCTTAACTCTAATTCATTTTAACGCTATTCTAAATAGGATTTTTTTTATTTTCTATTTAAATATGTTATATATAATGTCATTTTGTCCCCTTCCTTGCTTGAAAGGGTACGATATAGATACTTAGCTCGATCTATTTCTTTATCTCCCCATGAATCGTATGCTTGTAACAATAGGGACAGAATTTTTTTAATTCTAATCGATTGGGCGTATTGTGCCGGTTCTTTTGAGTAATATATCTGGAAATTCCCGTTGATACCTTATTAACACTGTTTCGAACACAACCGGTACATTCCAAAATCACCGTTACTCGTACATCTTTACCCTTGGCCATAAAACCCCCTTGGATTTTTGATTTACTCAACTTGTCTAGTTCCGATTCTAAATTAAAAATTAAGAAGAAAAGAAGGAAAAAATAGAAGTTACTAATTCGAAATCTAATTCTAAAAACATAGTAAATGAAAGTCATAGTAAATAATAAGGAATACAAAATTTTCTAAACTCTATTTCAAATCGAAGTACAATACTTTCTTTTTCATTTCAATATCTTGTAATACTTTTTTCTTGGACACCTATTTTATTCGAAACCTATTCTTCTATTATTAATATTCATTTAGAATTCGAACTTGAACCCAGGTCTCGCAGATATTGAATACACTTTTCTTTTTTCTCTTTCCTCCCTTATTCTAAAAAGGGAAAAAAGATAAATAGAGTAGAAGAAGGATAGGGATTAGTCACAGATATTTGATTGTATCTTTAATCTTCTTCATCCCTTCCCATGTCAATAACTAGAATGAAAAAAAGGGGAATGTCAACGCATCCGGAAAAAAACGATTAATCTCTATCAATATACCTGCCAAAGCTCCGAACCACAGTGTACTTAGTACTGGTGCCACGGAGAGATATGTTTTTAAGTCGCGCATTAAAAGCCCTCCCTTTTATTTATTGTAATACAGATAATGCATATATGCTCAGATCATAGGTATATGTAGTTAAGAACCGGTTAGAATTGTACACATAGTCTTTAAGTTAAATTGAATTATACAACGATTCGGTAAATAAAATTTTACCCTTTTTTAGAATCTTAAATTAAAACCGAAAAAACCTCTTACCGAACATTTCCGAAAAATACTCATTTGTTTTTTTTATTATATAGAAAATTTCTAGTTAGTATAGATAATAACTATCATTTGTTAAACATATCTTAAATGAGACTAAAAAAACGAAATGGGTAGAAATTTTTGTATATCACTCGAAGAAATAATGATGTGGAAAACAAAACAGTAATTTTATACAATGAGACTGTAGAATAATGGAAGGGATGTGGCGCAGCTTGGTAGCGCGTTTGTTTTGGGTACAAAATGTCACGGGTTCAAATCCTGTCATCCCTACCTATTACTGCTCCTTTGAGCAGTAACGAGGGATCAACTGAGATCGATTCGAAGAGTCGAATTGGATATAATCTTTCGTTTGTGGGTTTATGATACTATCAATACAAAAAGTATTGGGGTTATCAAAAAATCCTTTTCTTTACAGCCTTGTCTGTTAGGATAAGAAAGCGCTCTTAGTTCAGTTCGGTAGAACGTGGGTCTCCAAAACCCGATGTCGTAGGTTCAAATCCTACAGAGCGTGATTTTTTATTCTTAGATCTGAACTAGATTCAGTAACAACTTGGACATCAATTAGGAATTTGACCCCCTATGGATTAAATAAAAGGAAAGGGGGGGGGTCAATCAAAAAAAATATCAAAGGTCTAACTGATCACCACGTCTGTATTGTAAATATGCAGTTACGAATAATCCAGCCAAAGTAATAGGAATTAGACCTAACACGATTCCAAATAGAAAAATTTCAATCATTTCAATTTGTTTGAAAGAAAAAAAAAAAAGAAGTAATATCTATACCTAAATATTAATCCCAATTGA